TAGATTCATGGAAGGACTTTTTGACTCTAAGGTTTCAAATTGATCGAGAAATGAATGATGAGTTGTTTAAGTTCCTGCTGAATCTACTATTATCGATGTAGGTAGAAAGGGCATAAAGCCACGGAATGCAGAAGGGAGCAGCAGGAAATTTGGCAGGGAAGTGGGGCATAAAGTGTTTATCTGTGACAAGAAAAGGCCATTGAAGCCGATAAGGGCCCTGATAGAAAAAATGGAAAAACAGTGTCCTTTTATTCTCCCCAAAAAGGCGATCAAGTTTGAGAAGGAGATAGATAAGTTCCTTGTGGTCAAAGCTTCGGAAAACCTCATGGCGGCCGGCCGACGTGGAGTGGGAACTTCACTACTACTGGCGCGACGGATGGAGATGGCTGGCGAGGAGCATGGGGGAAAGTAGATTCTTGGTTGAATTTCAACGCCCTAGGCTCTTGAGATGGGGTCCCTTGAAACGAATAGAAGGTTTCTTCACTTTGACCCTGGACCCCCGGAGATGGAGAACCCTAAGGATATGTTTGAGACATGGCTCAGGGTGAGAAGGTCCCCGTTCAGATGTTGGACGTGGAATCTCAATAAAGATGAGTATTCTGTTCTCAATTCCGATTGAATGGACATCTGTTTTATTTCAAGAAGATCCCCAAGTAAGGCACTAGTCTCATATTCTATGAATGCCCACAATCGCTTGTGAAAGATTCTGAACTTCGTTCCCTTTATCCTTAGTATCAGTTTCAGATTTCCTTATTTTATTAGTGCGAAAGAAATCGTTGTTACACAAGTATTCACCCTTGCTTGCTCTCGTAAGCGGTGCTACAGGTGGAATAAGAGCAGCTCGAGAAGAAGCTGTAGCTGTGGTTGAGCTAGTGCTTCATACCCACTCCAATAACAGGCAAGGAGGATCAGTACGGGAGAGAAAGTGATTTTAGAATGTGTATTTGATTTTTTCAGTAATAAAGGCAATTGCTTAGTGAAAAACGAAACAAAACAGATTCAAGTTAGCCCAGGGGTAATCCAGCTACAAATGAAAGAGTAAAGCGCATTATCTTCATTCCACTTCCAATTAGATGTGTTACGCACAGTGACATTTGAGTTTCCTGTTAGGAAGAAATGGAAACTAAAATGGACAGATATTTCCATTTCTCAAGTCTTCCACGAGCTCTCTCTCTTTCGTAAACCGCCTCTTAAGGTCGAAGATATCAAAAATCATACTAAATATAGTAGACAGAACCAACCATTAGCCCTGTCTCTTGCTGTGATTCCATTCCCGGCACCAAGCCAAGAAAAAAAAAGCAAGTAAAGAATTAGCTCAAGTAAAAAGAAACAGAAAGAATCAAAAGAAAAAGAGCAGCAAAGCTGGAATGAACCTTGTCTAATAGTATACCTTCTTCGATCTCACGACCCAGGTAGCAGTAGGCAAGTAGTGAATCATACCCCATTCTCTAACTAGAACTCCGAGTGAGCTTTTCAGGGCTATGACGAGGTGCGAAGCAAGGGAAAGCGGTCTTCTTTCCTTTCATGGACCTTTATGAATCGATAATATGAGGAAACGGATGCTCCAAAGAGACAGAGTGGCAAAAAAGTAAAGGTAGAAGGGGCAGTCGTCGCTGAGCACCTTTTTCTTTCCATTTTTCTAAGAAAGGGGTGGACATCTTCAAGGCGGTTCCCGTGGGGCCTGGTCGCACAAAGGATGGTAATTGCACAATGGCCCAAGTCTACCCAATTAAGAAAGGGAGCCAGGAATTGTGGATCAAAAATAAGAAAAGAGAAGTGTTTAGCCGTACCAAGCAGGCACTTCTGCCGCCGACTCAATTAAGGTTGGCTACCTGTCCATTCGGGGGTATATAGGGTGCCCAAGGACTCCGGTCTAAGGGCGGACTGAATCTGAACTGAAATAGGGGGATAGGCTCTCGGGCGTCCTACCTTAAGGAAATGAACCGAAAGGTTCCATCCTTTAGTAGACTAAGTTTGAACGAGTCTCCATCTCCGCCTACATGTGAGAGTGGGAGTGGGAGGTCTAGGTTTAGCTCAGAGGAAAGGAGTGAAAGCGCTGTCCCGAGGGGACAAGAGAACATCGTTTCTGAGCGGCTTCTACCTTTTTGATTTGGAACGAACCGCTGCTAAGCATAAACAAACCAAGCAAGCAACAACCCCAGGAAAAACATCATAATCCTAGGGAACAAGCAAGCAAGAAAGAAAGTAAGTAAGTTCAGTCTCTTCTTTAGGAGTTCGCACCGCGTAGTGGGCTTGGCTTCTATCTATCTCGGGGAAGGAGCCAGCCCTATTCATGGCAAGGAGTGAACCCGCCAGCCCCATAGCAAAAGCTGGGGGGTATCTGACCCGAAAAGTTCTATTTCAGGGGGCAATGCCTACAACTAAGTAGATAAGACCCGGATGTAAATTGGAAATTGATTTACCTATATCAGTCAAAGCGCTATTTGAGCCTACTATATGAATCTATCTGGTACACCTTTTGTAGCTCTTTGAATATGATGTGAACAAAAGCTGCCACATCCTCAGTCTTTAATGTAGATTGGAAGACAGTCTAGAATCGATTTGGATTTATGGTTTACGCACAAATATCAGATAGGCCAAACATTTTGCAGGGCTTACCGGGAAGCCGGTCAGGCGTAGTACTTTTTCAAGTACATGTCATTCCAAGGTTAAGGAAGTTCATCCCCATGTTCATTGGCAAGGCGGTACGCGTTCCTGGGGTTGACCGCTATTACAATAAAAGATCTTTCCTTAAGGAAGGGGCTTAAGTTGACCCTTAGGGTGCTGTGCGTTGGAAATCTTATTTATTTATTTATATGACTTTTTTTTTCATAAGCGCGGCTGAGTTGACGTTGATAGACTTGTGCGTGCTCTGCCGCTCGTAACCTTTTTTTTCTCCCATCGATCGAGGAGGTCAAGTTTCGAGAGCAGAGCCTCTCGCTTCTGATTATCAGTCATATCGTCGTCGAGCAGAACGCGCAGGGAAGGAATCGTCGAGTTCACTGGGAAGAATCGCGTCCATGCCAACGACTAAGGAGAAGGGTGTTTGACCAGTGGCTATACAGATTGACGTCCGATAAGCCCAGAGAGCCTCAAGAAGGCGATCTGGCCAGTCTCCTCCGACTCTAAAGTGTTTGTAGCTATGGTATGGGTCTGGTCTGAAGACCAATGGGTCAAAAACAAAAAAGGGGATATCCTCTTCTTTGGCTACACCAACTAATGTAGTAGATTGCGTTCCCGGAGGACACTTTCTCCATTTCGTCGGTACTGGTAACAACAGATCTTGACCTCGTTTCTTTTTCTTGTTATTTGACTTCTTGGAATGGAATTCTTCTCATGATAGTCACACAAGCGAAGGAGAAGAGGATGGGTCCCGAGGGAACTCTTTTTCTTCTATTCTCAGTTTTGATTGCACGAGCAGCATAACAACATAACAGTTTTGTGTAAGGAAGTAAGGTTTCTTAAATTTAAGGACTTAATTAGCCTGTCGTATATAACAGATAATGAGTCTCAAAGAGAGTTTCCAATGGGTTACATCAAGTTCCATTCCCAGTATGCGAAATCAGTAAACACGAATATCTTTATATAAGAAACTTCTATTCCAATCCACAATCGGTCCAACAAGGCAACTGTCGTCAACTAGATCAATCAGGAATAAGCAATATGTCGTACCCTATCTGTCATATTTGCTTTTCAGTAAAGGGTACACACTAGTTTCTTTTTACTTATTCCATTCTCTGTCTTGCTAAACACAAATCCTTCTTTTCTTGTATTGTATAGACGAAATACAAATGAGAACTAAGTAGGTTTCGACCCATTAAAGGAGTCAATGGCACGCACACAAAGCAGGAGGAAATCGGTACCCCGCGAGGCTGGCGAAGTTTAACAAGAAGTAGGCGGAGTAGAGGCAGCAGTTGCGGGCTCAGGTGCGGCTAAATCGAAATCAATATTCCCGTCTGGGGTTGGTGGAGTTGGTAGAAAGCACGGTTGGCGATAAGCTGGTACTAGTTTCATTCTTTCTATTCCAAAATCCAATACCCGGAACTGGTAAATCAAACAATGTAGGCACACGTTGGCACAGTTCTGTAAATAAGAGATGTCTCATCCGGTTGAGCTGTTGCAATCAGTCTTTCTTTCCTTTCTTAGTAGCAGATCCAACATGACTGTATTAAACCTTAAGCAATCAGGGTTAAGCTAGCTCATTGCCTGAAAGTGGAAGCTCGTATTATACACCTTTACCCCCACCTTTTTAGAATCCTTCCTCCATATATATTGTTATATAAGATAAGTCCCATAACTGCCTCATTCAGATCGATTCCAGTCGCCGCTACGGTCACATCAATCCGTTATGGCTCGGACCCTCTTAGCAGCTGGATCCTTCGGGAAGCCATAGTAGGGATTACGTCAGTACATTCTTAGGCGAGCAGTGGGTTATATCACCCCTATTTTTGACCATCTTTATTTTTTAGGCATGGGACCGGTTGATCGAAGTTGAACATTCCTATGGAACTCCCCTTCAGACGACTTCTCTGCGCTTGCCCAGCACCTTTCGTTTTATGGACCAGGACCAATTTCACCTCAGACCATGGTCAAGTCATAACTGACTGGATAACGTTCTCTCAAGGACCTGCAAAACTCTCTAATGCTGATGATCAAACGTTGCTTCAGATGTGTATGAGAAGGAAGCGTCTCACAGGACTCTTAGATAGAAACCAGCATAGTCTATGAATTAGCATGAACAGTTTATTGAACTTGGTTGCACTCGTAAAGCGAGCGTGAAGAGACCAGCGAAAGAAGCCCACGGAACGGAGCGGTTATTTTTCCTGACTAGCAAGTGGACAGGCTCAGATGGCGTAGCTGATGTGTCATGCTAGGTATCTTTTCTTTTTTTTTTTTTGATTTCTCTCAAGGGATTGAAGACTTTCCTCTATACTGACAGAAGCAGAGAGGCTGGTCCAAAATAAGGAAGCAGGCTGGGTACACATGGTAATAGAACCCACTGGAGATCATTCAATCGGACGTCTTCCACAAAGAAAAGCGGTAGGAAAGATAGATGCTCACTTTCATCGACCAATGTACCTGAAATTCCTATACGTAAAGTCGAGAGCTAGAGAGAGTAAATGAGACGTTCAAAGGGTGAAGCTAAAAAACCCTGGCCACTAGGGAGTCATCAAAGTCTGAGTCCATACATACACTTGTACTGGATCGTCAAAGATCTGATTCTATTTCATAATACCTTCTGTCTCTCTCCTAAGGGATCCAATCAGAAGGAATTCCCTCACTTCGCTCATGATAGTCGGTCGAGTTCCCTTTTCCTTTTTTGTTGAGTTTCGCCTCTCCTCCTTTCCTTGTCTCCATTCTGATTGATTCGCTTCTTCGCGCAAGCACTTGGTTCGCCCCTTACTATAACCATCCCACTCAATCTTTTACACCGATGTTTCGTACTCTCTCGACCAGGTCATCATAAGAAAATACTGCCAAATCTTTCCGAAATGAGAGAAGGAGGGAAGGCGCGCTACAACTAACTGCTGAAGCAAGATTAGCGCTAAGAAGCAACCCTAGTTTAAGTACTAGCGTCCCACCCCAACGTTAAAAAGACTCTCCCCCGCTTGCTGCTCGCCTCAGCCAGACGTGGCTTATGTAGTGGTCGGCATTCCTACGTGCTCCGACTGATCCCCACTGGAGTCCCTGCCGAATGGAAACTGTCGTGACGCTTTGGTGACGAAGGTCACCGGGGTGACTATGGAAGGATTCCGTGGTAGTCTCTGACTCCCTCCAACTCAATCAATATCAAGAACATGTCGTGAGCATGGGGTTTGGTTAGGCTTGGTTGAGTTTGTAAGAAAAGATAGTAGGTTGAGGGGCTTCATTGATTAGTAAACCTACGGTGCTGGTAAGGTCGGGACCGTGGTCGTCCGTCTCCGCTTTGCCGGCCGATAAGATCACTGAGATTGACCAGCCAGCTGGGTAGGTTTGGCTATTCCTTTCTATTGAAAAAGGAGTCAGCTGTCTGCGCGAGTCACCTTCCTTAGGCTCCGAGTCACCTTCTTCTAAGCTCCGCTGGACGACACGGCATTCTCGTTCTATAGGCCGGCCGTACTTGTGATGGTTCCCCAGGATCCAATAAATCCACTTAGGTCTACGTTGCCGCGATATTGTTCTATGGAAGCGGGTGGGCTGCTTTTTAGAAGTTCGGCCCGGTTTTGAATCCAAAAAAAAGGGGGGGGAGGGATTGACCTTTCTAACGCATATTCTGTCGTACCGGCATGGCCCCACTGATTTGTTTTCGATCGGAGCATCAAGCAGCGCAACCCGGTTCTACTTGACTAAGCCCCGTGCTCGTCCAAGGAGGGAGTTTGCTTTACCCAACTCCCCTTTTTGATAACAAGGCAAAAACCTCCGACCCGACATTCATGAGTTTCGAATGAAGAATGAAGAGTGCCCTGCCCCTCTTTTTTGTCCCTAAATCTTGGATTTGGAAGTTGGTAAAGACCCACCCCTTGTTTAAGTCAGAATGAGTCCCCGAGACATTGGCTTCCGCCAACAGTGAACTATTAAGGATCGCATCCCGCGCATATTCTACATTATAGCCTGCAACTAATTCAGCTTCCGCTTCTGGGAGATCAGACGGAGCTCGATTAGTTTCTGCTAGACGAGGAATAAGGAACATAACCAATACGGGGAACAAGGGAATACCGGACCATATCTGCTTTTGCGCCATGACAATCTCACTCGAATTACAGGGACCTACACATATTAGTACAGTATACCGGGGTCCCCGGCCAGAACCACACGTGCAAGTTTCCCTGCATGTGGCTCGTCCGTGCTTTTATCCGAGGCGCTGCCTGCGACTCTGCATGGGAGAAGAGGGCTGAACTGCAAACTTTCGTGTTCAGAGCATTGCATTGTCTAAGGGAGTAGGGTGAGTAAGCTGCGCCTACCAAGCTAAGCTTTCGTCGAAAAGGCGTCACTGCTTCCTTTTCGGCGCCCGCCCTTTATTTAGATGTTGGGGCAAGGTTGGTATAGGTTGGCGCTCCATCTCGGCCGGCATCCTGCTCTCGAGAGGGTGTGGTCCTTGAGCGAACTAGTCATGTGCTGTGTTGCCCCAACGCAGGGGCATTTGGTGAGGAGCTACGGTCCGGTGGTTGACAAGCCACTGATCGGAGGCGACTGGACTGGAGTGCTTTCATCAAATGATGCATGTGGGCTGAGCCATTCCCATCCCAAGTGGTGGCCCGATTCGGCCTGGCCTGGTCGGAAAGAGATTCTAAATCTCGAATATGCGCACCGAGAATAGATATCTATGTTAGCTAGCGGGGGCGGGCTTTCCCCTGGTAGTCCCGCTGCGTCCTCTGACAGTCCGTCTCGTCTCATCTTTCTTTGGCTATACTTGTAGCCAGCCATATTAGCTCCACATTCCACCCTTTTGATTTATGACGAAAAAGGCAGTCATCAGTCGCCCCCTTTCCTATTAAGGCTTGCTGCCTATTATGAGAATAGGTCCCGGTTCAAGCGGCCCGCCTTTCATCATCATCTATACCAGCTGCCACGCACGATCCCATAGGAACGATTTCATCGCCCTAAGAAGCAGAACGCGCCATCACCTACAGCCCTTTCCTCTGCCGGGGACTTTCACGAAATGAAAACGGGCGGCATCATCGTATGCTCGACATTAGTTGCCCTGGTGTATATCCCGGAGTACTCCTATGGCCGATCTGTCACCCATACATGAAGGCCTTGGCCCCGTCCCGTGTGGAGAATGCCCCCCTTACGGCACGGCTTAGTCTGTTATTTTCTTTTGTCAGAGTGGATTCGGACCGCCACTTCTCTGAAAGCATGGTTCTTGCCTCCCTCCTTGGAGCTCGTCCATTCGTTGGGTGATCCCTTGCTCTCACGTTCGAGTGTTTGCTCGTCGTTTAGGCCGGTGAGTTACATTTTTGCTCATTGCAGTCGCCTCCGGGGTTCTTCGCACCTGGGTAGTACCAGGACCCTTGTGCCCCGGACTGCACTGCCCGCCCTATGACCCAAAACTCAAAATGAGCCTTGCGACGAGACGCGGACATTCCTCATGCTGCGGTTCCCTCCGGTCCGTTCCCGGGTTGGGTTAGGGGAAGATCCGAGCGATTGCCTTCGCGGATCCAAACGTGCTCACAAGGCGCACAATAAGAATAAGACCAATAGAGACTTCATAAGGGACCATTTGAGCTGCAGATCGTAATGCTCCTAGAAAGGCATATTTCGAATATAGAGGACGTTCCCAACAATCCACGAGAATATCATACCCAACTATGAACCGTACGAGCACATCCTCTGTCACCCCCACCGCGCTTACGGCTCTATACCCCAACCCAACTTGCTCTGGCCCTGGGTCCTCCCGCATCTCTTCCTCGGTAAGCGGACCGTGGAAGCTGGGGGGGTATCCGCTTGGGACTGATAGAAAACAGCATATCTTTATTGTCCCTCCTGACCCCTATAAAATCTAGTTGAAGTCCGGTCGCGTCGGAGACATCTTTATCTTATTTTTAGGCTTCGTCGTCCGGCTTCTCCAAAATTCTGTTAGGATCGGCTGGCTCATCCTCATCATCCGAAAAGAAAACAGAGACAAAACAGATTTGTTTCAATGACATATCTAATCAGACTTCAATTGATGTCGAAGACACGATCATTCACATCAATTGAAGCAGGCAGGAAGGGCGCGGAAGCTACCGTTTAACGAATGCAACGAAAGCAAGGTAGCCAACCTTAATTGAGTTGGCGGCAAGGAAGGAGGCATTGGAAAGACTAGACCATACACATTAATTAGTACAAGAAAGAGGCATTCGGGAAGCGACTAGTCGCTTCTGGCGAAGCTTAACAAAGGCCGACTACTACATAGAGACAACTACCAGTCATGAGCGATAGTGAAGCCGTCAGAGGCAGAAGCTGTCGCTTGACGGACGAAGCCGAGCCGATACGATAGGCGGGCGAAGTGAGCGAGACCAAGACGGGCCAGACGCGGAGTGGCGAAGGGGGTCTACTATACGTATACGTGATTAGTAAGCGGTTCAAGACATCGAAAATGAACGCAAAATCAAGTGAACTAATGAACAGTGTGATTGATCAGACAAGTACCAAGGAGCAAGAAAACGTATGCGCTTTAGCAAGGGATGAGCGCGAAATCCGTTGCTTGTTCTTTCGGTAGCCTTCTTTCATTTCCGAATTTGCTTGCGAGCAGTCCTTGCATTAGTATGAGTTCGTTGACCGCGTAAGGGCGATCCATCTTGATGACGAATTCCACGATAACGAGAAATAGAAATTAATCGTTCGATGTCTGCTCGTTCTCCCCTCTTCAATTCCCAATGAACAACATGATCTTGAGCTATCATTTGTTCAATTTGGTCGATCTGATACTTAGTTAACTCATTCATCTTGATGTTCCCACTGATACCTAATCGATAACGAAGCTGAATGGCTTTTTTCGGTCCAATTCCATCCATTTTTGTTGAGGCAATTCTGACTTGTTCATCGGGAAGTGATCTAGCTCCTGAGATATATGACATTCTTTATCCTTATCTTTTCCTGGTCTTCTCGGCTGGAATCTACAATGGTTGTCTCCCGAACCAAACACAATATCTTGACCGGAACCATGTTCAGTGCTGCCAGCCCCCTAGAATCTTCGGTACTATAATGAAGGACGTTGACACTATCCCATTCTACGTAGCAGGGGTAATTCCAGAAACAAGTTGTCCTATCTCAAAATCATTTAGAGATAAGTTTCTATAGAAAGATAAGCGGGTGTACAAATGCACTTTATTATGATACTATGATACTCAGATACCACTCATTGGATGGGACCGGTGGACCATTGATCGATAAAAAGTAGTAAATAAGCCCTTTTCTCGCAGGTACGAGAGATTGCACAACCTTGCCTTGAACGCTTGAAGTTCTAAATCAATCTGAAGAGGAAGGCCAATTGTATCATGTCAGCAATGGTACTCTCCTGGGCTATAGACTGTCACCTGCTTCAAGGTATCTTGCTTGTGAAAGCCGAACAAAGAAGAAAAGAACGAAATGGCGGTTCATCAGTAGTCAAAGGTGCAGACTTCATTCTTTGCTTTCATCATTTGAGCCAATTTCTCAAGTAACAACTTCTCCTTCATCCTCTACCATTACGTTTTGCTTTTTAGGACTACCTAAAGGAAAGGAATAGAATGATCCATAGTCGTACCGGGCACCGAATGCATACAGCTTACGTCAACTTTATATATATCTAATTATTGATTCCATTCACACCCTTTGGGAACAGGAAACGGAGAACTTGTTGCTTTCTTCTTTTTTGCTCAAACTTGATTTTGCAGATCTCCTTTGCTTGCCGATAGAGATTTCCAATCCACCGATACAGAACCAGGCAGGTCTTCTCAACTTTCTATTTCGAAGCACTTTCTTTCACGTGTGAACCGTACCCCAAGGAAACTCCGAATACAGGCCGTAATGGCAACCTCTCTATTGGTCATGGGTCCAATCCAATATCAATTCAATCTAGTGGAAAGACTTGGCTAGAAGTTGTATTGGCTGATCGTCCTATCTCAGTAGCCCATCCCTTGTGCACTTAACACGAATTGGTGGTGTACGAGCCCGGGTCACGAGCCTCACTTGGCTTTAAAGCACCGTCGTCTTCACTTTTTACCTTTCCAAACATACGGCTGCTATCGATCGTTGTCCTTCGTTCTGTGGCATTTGTCCCTTCTCCTATTGCTATTGATTTCATTTTCCTTCCATTACGAATTACCAGTTCTTCCTCCAACTGGGCATTCTCGAACAGATTCTTCTTTGCTACGTATCCTCTCTTCGATCTCATCTCATCCTTTCTTTCCCTAGCTTCCTTATATGCTAAAAGAAGCTTCTTTGAAGAGCCTAGAAGTGGCTTTAACACAAGCCCCTGACATTGACTATAGGACTGGTGGGTGGTGGATTAGCCTCAGAAGGTGGTTCGCCAGGTCCAAGAAGGTATGGAAAAGGCATTATAGGTTTGATTCGCTCAAGGTTTTGAACAACAAGTCAGGTAAACCACCAGTTAATACCAACCACGGTTGACTTGATTTTCGATAGATTGAAATGCTTTCAAATTCAGCATGGTTGTGAGATTAATCGTACCCACCCGGCTAGGTCACCTGCGAGACTCGCTAATATACTACTTTCTTTCAGGCAATGAAAAAAAGATGGTTTCTAGTACCTCACTAACCACTGCTCGCGAGAAGCATGGGGGGAGTCTAGATAGAAGGGTTTTCCATAATGGTGGTTCGTTGCCTCACCGTAATAAGTGCCTTAGTACTTTCGAGTCTAAGGGGCGTGAGTTAGAGGCACAATATTCTTTCTATACAGTCAACTAGCAGCCCTAGCTAATTGGGCATCAATCACTATTTCTCTAAGTCATAACTAGTACCTCCCTTGTGGCGAAACCAATGGTTCACTTGACCGACCAACCGACCCAATAGTAGGAGTAGGCGGCTGGCTTCTTATGTGAAGAGAACGGATGGAGAAACAGATGCGCGAAACTTGGAAAGCTTCGTTTTCCTAACCCAACCTAAGCATAATGAGCTGGTTATTTGAGTATCGAAGCTGTCGAGTGTTCCATTCTTTCGTATGTAGACCCCAGCGAAGAAGGAGAATTCGAAATGGAACTAGTCGAACACGCATAAGATACCGGTTTTAGGCAGAACCCCGGGTTAAATAAAGTAGTAAAGGAGCCCAATCAAAGAGGGGCTTCTCCGCCACCATAACCAACTAGCTACGTAGATGAATTATCCTTGCGTTCAGCTAGCAAACCCATCCACTAGAGCTTGAACCCATGCTTGCTCAAACCATCTGTTTTCTCTTCTAACGAGCATGGCTTCCCTGTCACCTACACTAGAGACGTCTCAACAGTTTAGTTTATTCATAAGCCTAGTACACAAGGAGGGTTTTAGCACGCACTAGCTGTACTGTAGTATGATCTGGTATCAGCTGCTGTCTCTCCTTGCTATTAGAGTTTAGTATAGGTCGCCTCAAACTCAAACAAAAACGGGTGCACAGTTCTACTGCGTCTTATCGAATAGTGCTTTTGAGTCAAAGTGCAATCACCATTTCATGTACACCATCTTTGTCAATACTGGAAAGTGGCCGTTGGCATACGAGCCAAGGAAATGAGAATACCGCCCGTTCTATCTAGGCTGGTGGCTATACCAGATTTCGTGTCTGATCGAACTTGAAACTTCTAATTGAGCTTCTTGGATTCCAAACCAGAAAGAAGGATCGCACACAAGAAAATAGAGTTGGAATGAAAGATGGGGTAAAGATGAACTTGATTCTCCTAGCTGCTCTCCATCCAGCAAGTTACTCTCTTTCAAAAGATGACAACTCAAGATTACCAATCAAAACCAACGCTTTTTCTTCTCCTATAGCTTCATCATTACATCTTTCACTAGTTGTTGGATGTGAGTGATGAGATCGATCCATGGAATTTTGACCTCACTCACATACTTTGGAAGATGCAGAAATTCTCTGGAATTTACTTATGGGCTGGCTCTACATGTGGTCAGATGGGTTCCCCTCTTCAGTCATTTGGTACCTCTCCAACGCTTCCTCCTATTCCTATTGATCAGATCAAAGCCAAACCTATCTAGTCTTGCACGTTGTCACCCACCGCTCTTGCCAAAAACAAAGAAATTCTATCTTGGGAACTAAAAAAGAATCGGAATGGGAAGTATTTATTTCTGGATTCTCCGGCTAGCATCCTTACTTCCTTCTTCAATGGAAATTCTATGTTTTGGCTCGGTATAAACCCAAAAATGAGAAATTCTCTTATTTGTAGACTCGTCTTCTTTTGGTTCAATCTGGAGAACCCAGTCGAAACTCTGATTCATGTTTGTGGATTTTCATAACTCTCCTATCTACCCGGAAATGATCTTCTACCTTTACTGTCTGTGTTCTTTACATATCTTTGGATTGTTTTTCAAATCATTGTGTCGTTACAAATTCTGTGGTTGCATGCACCCTTGTGAGCAAGTTGTTGCCGGATTGGATAGGAGAAGTGAAACAAAGCTACGAAGGAGACTCATTAGCTGAAGAAGTTAAGAAGAGCATTAGTGAAGCGAGAGGAGGACAAGATGGTTGGGAAGAGGAGGAAGGGGTATTAAGGAAAAAGGGAGGCTTTATGTGGGGACCGCTGGAAATGCAAGAGCCAGGATAGCGCAAGAACTGCATGGGACAGCTACCGGAGGCCATTCAGGTATACTAGCTTCCTATAAGAGAACTAATAGGAACTTTGTCTGGCCAGGAATGGATGCCTCTCTTGAGGACAGACTGTGACGGTAAAGCAACAACATCAACTCGCAATGGCCCTCGTGCCATGAGACATGGATTTTAGTCGACGTAGATTGGATCGAAAGATCGCACTTCCGCTCTTCTCCTATCGGACTAGTCACTTCCCACTCTCCTCAAGAGAACAGTTTAGCCACTATCCTCCCATATACTCTGCTTTTTCATTGCTTATGAACTGGAACTTGTTGGTGCATGGATTTCACGTTTCAGCAGCACTTTGGTTTGTGCATGGTTGTGAAAAGAAGGCTTTCTATACACTTATATGAACTTCATTGGCGAAAGAAAGAGAAGCTTGCCTTGATAAAGCACAGCCTTTCGCACTCCAATAGGCATATATTGTTACAAACAAGGTTATGCCCAAAGGTCTCAAAAACGCCGGTGCTACATATCAACGCGCCATGACTAAGATCTTCGATGAGATAATACATAAGATTGTCGAGTGCTATGTAGATGATCTCGTTGTAAAGGCGGTATCCTATGAAGAACATCTTCAACATCTCAGAATCGTATTCGACCGCCTAAGGCAACATGCACTCAAGTTAAACCCGTTGAAGTGCGCCTTCATGGTCTCGTCAGGCAAATTCCTAGGGTTTGTCATTCGACATCGGGGAATAGAAATCGACCCGAGTAAAATCAAGGCCATACTTGAAATGCCTCCTCCTTAAGGTTTAGACATAGTAGCCAGAAGTGCCCATTATTCTAGAGTTAACCACTGAAGTCTTTCGAAAAGGCATCGCTACCGGAGTCAAAAGATCGAGGGACAGGAGATATTATTGTTCCACGACCTTGTGAACTTCATCGACCGCCTCGCTCCTTAGTCGCTTGTATCTGTCCGCTAGTTGCACGCATTGTGGGAGGGGTGGCTCTACCAACTGAACTAAGTTACCACTTTCCAGTGAAGTGAAATGGGCGATGTGAATATGAAGTGCCAGCCTACTACGGCTGAGCAGTGACCAGGAAACGTTCAACATTAGAACCTGGCGCTACTGTCTCCTATAAGGGCCACTCAATCTTTTCTGAGAAACTAGCAAATCAACACCATCATACGCAATTCATTCGAGATTCAAGACAAGGATGCCATCACAAATAAGAGAATCCGCCCTTAACTAACCTGAATTTGTGGATCAATTTGCTTTCAATTCACTTGATTTGGGTAAAGATCCACATCCATATTAATTAAGGAAGACGATGATAGGTCGAATGGGTAGGGGTATGATTCAGTCGGAAGAAGGGCAATAGGTTCCCGCGCACTAGATTGGGATTACAGTGAGGCACGCTGCGGTACAGACAGTGCCGAATCAGCGGATGGCCCTTTTGACTATAAAGCCGTTGCCGGGCGCTAGGCAGTATTATGGGCTGTGCGGCTAGAAGACAGTTATCATATCATACATATTTTTTAGCATTATACATAAGAAAAAGTCTCAACTCGCGGGTGTGATGGGAGCCAGCGGAAACAGAGAGAGGTACTTCCCACAAGTAAATGAGTAGAAAACTACTAGCTAAATAACTAGCTCCTTTGGTTCGAAAAAGGGTGGATTCGACCTCCTAAAGTGCAACTCCCCTATTCCATTTTCCATACCAGAGTTGGTACGTCCGTCCACAGCAGAATGGAGTCACCCGGGTCATAGTTATTTTAGAGCAAATAAGAGGTTGGTAGGCTTTTCAGAGTGAGCATACGGTGGGTATCCTATTGTGCAAGGATTACGAAAGAGAATGGTGGGATGGTTCTATTAGCCCCTGGGGCAGCGGGAGTCATTGGAGCATACATTGGCAGCTCCTCCAGCGGCTGCACCTCCTTGCATGCGCATATTGATTGCTAGGTTATCCACTTACTGGCTGGAAGAAATAAGTATAAATTGATTTCTTTTTCTCAAACTTTCTCGAAATCATTTCTTGTCAAAGAATTCCCGCCAAGTGAGTGATGCGGGAGCAGCCACATAAGATGTTACAGGAATGCGGTGCCTCCTCCCCGGGACTGCCTGTGAGGCTTACTATGGATGGCTTTTAGGCTCCGACCGCCCATGCGAAGCTAGAAGAAATCTCTCATCAGAAGAATAAAATAGATAACCGGGCCTAAGAAGCCGATTGTACAATCGAGAGGTAGGGTGGTAAGGTCCATACGTAGGCTCGCCCTCAACAGATGCTGGTTTTCATTTGCCCATATTCGTTATGATTGTGGTATCGAAGCTGTTCATTGAAATCCATAGGTTCACGTTACAACCCACCAATAGTCGATTCCAGAGCTGAAGGCGAAAAAGATACTCTGGTCTAGCTTCCGCGGAGGATTTACCTACTCTCGGGCGGCGCCCAGAGCAATGGCACAACCTAGCCCTAAACGCACAAAAAGAAAATAAATGAGATTATGTACCTGGGGTTCTCGCTTCTCCTGGCCATCAAGAGATTTTTTTTGACCCAGATAGACCCAGCACTTCCTACATTGACTATTTAGGAATTCTATTGAAACACGCAGGGTTGGTTTGAGCCGATATACCTATCCCACGATAGCCGTTCTTACCTCGGGACTGAGCTATTCTTCGATAAATAAGAAGGCTTACCAGACTAGTGTACCTGAGTTGGGAAGTTGTAATCCCTTGCCCTCTCTTGCGTAATATCGATCGATTGTTCTTCACGCCCTTACGACTCCCTTAGATAAGCCCGGTTCTGCCTTCCCCTACACCACCATGTGAGCCTACCTTACAGGACGATGCTGGGGTCACTGGCCATGCTGAATTGATCTCATTTTCAGAAGATGATTTTCGTATAGTAGACGTGTTTCTATTCCTCATTCCTTCCTTTTTATAGCCGCTAAAGTACGGTACCTGCGACTCCTCTTTGAAACCTTCCCCCAGAACCATAAAGGGCTGTCATGCCAGATGACAATGAGCACAGTCGGCAGTGAAAGTGCAAGAGCCTAGAATCGAAGGTGTAGGTCACTCACCCGCGCAAACAACATTAGTGAAATCATCAGTAGTCTTTGGCCGAAGAAGGAATATATATATAGGAAAACAGAGCTTCCTTCAAACGCTGATCGATACCATCCACCTATACTTAAAGAAGAAAACGTGACCGTTTCCTCTCCGCAACTACTTCCCGAATCAGCACCGTCTGGAGGCTTTGCATCTGTATTTGGAGCTGGGCATGCATCCATTGATTCTATTGGAGCTTTGAACGCTCGAAAGAGAAATACAATCTAAGCCCTGGGTCGGTAGGCTGCTCTGCTCTATTCAGTTCTGAGATATCAGTATCCTTCTTTTCCCTGCCCTTCGTGGCACAAATATGATGTTTCCGTCCAGAGATGGAGCTCAAAGGCGAAAGGCACTAAAGATGTTTCATCAGAATTGCTATTGACATCGACTCGTCCGAGAGATTAGCAAGCACCTCAGGGTTGTGATAAATCCATCCCCAAAACCCAGAATTGGATCTATTGTTTTCACTTTCTTTCCCAAACAATGTATCTGTTGATACCAGAATTGCTTATATTGCTCGCCCTAAGATGGAAAATGCGATAGAACCCACTTTACATACCTCCATAGGAGGAGATCCCTTAGAAGAGAGTGAAACAGGCAGTACAGCAATTCACAAGCCATAGAGAACGAAACTCGGAAGAAGATCTAGTTTCAAGTCAGCTAGGAAGACCTCTTTCTTAAATGAAAGGGAAGGGGTCCACATAAGCCCCAATTATTCCCTAGCTTGTTCTTCCTACATATCTGTAGGCGTGTGTGAATAAGAAAGAGTTGAGCGAAGGAAGGGACTAAACCCATCTGTTCAAGTAGTACCGAAGGAGTATCTCCGAGTTAAGGAGTACCGAAGGGAAGGAAGAAAAACCAAGTGAAAGAAGAAGTGCACAGCCACAGTATGGCAGAGAACAGCGTCTATCTCTCAAAGAAAGATCCGCAAGAGAAGAAAGGACCTGGGACAGAAGAAAGAACCGAACCCTATAGTTGTACAGAATTCCGTTTGTCCGCTTTCCATTTCGACCACTCGCTCCTATGTATGAAGAATGGCTCTTCCTTGTCTTCATCTTTTCCAATCGACTGCCTTCGGGCGGATCCACACACGGATATCGAGTCAGTCTAGTGGCTCATGCTGCTTAATAGTGGAGGCGGGTAACAACTGCTCTTTCTTCTCAATCTTCCTATTTATTGTACACAAATGAAGGACGATCGAGAGAAAGTAGGCTCCGTTTCATCAAAAGAAAGATACGTGTTGATTTTGTCTCAGTTCACTCAGTTCGAGGTAAGGCGGCTACTAAATAGTGAGAGGGGCCACCCCTTCCTAGTAAAGCCAACGGTCAGCCGCAAGGCGTAAAAGATATGTGAGAGAAGGAGTTGCACCTTTCTCTTCGAATTCCGATTCAGGCCATATAAACCATCATACCAGTATAGTGGATCTACTACCAACACGAGTTCAACTGCCCGATTTCTAGAAGCCCTTCGTCATCGAGACTGACGCCTATGACACAGGTTTGCACGTATAAAGGTGGACGAGGCAATAAGATGGTCTTGTAAAAGAAGAGGGAATGCAGTTTCTCAATAAATGCGGATTTCGCTTTGTTTCCAGGGGTGAGTGATAGATAACCTTTTCGGCCTGGTATTGACAAACAAGCCCGCCTGGGAAAGTATGCTGTGGCTTGTTCGAATAGCAACCTATACTATCATTCTGTTCTTAAAATAAAGTGAACATCGACGGTATCTCCCCAATGTCTATCGAAGCCTTGAATAACCCGAAGCTGATTGATTCACCCTAAGAATAAATAAGTAGTCCTCTGCATAGTCAGTACTATAGCCTCACTAGTCCTCGTCGAGGAATCTCCTTTCCGCCCTTTCCTCTATTTGTTCGATAGGGTCTTCGTCTCCGTGTAAAATAAAAGCAAACTCTCCAAATTTATGACCAACCTTTCCTTCAGTGATCTTACAACGAACAGGAGTTTTTCCATTGTAAATGAGTACGGAGCAATCAACGAATTCCGGCGAAATAGAAGATCTACGTGACCCAATTTTCCTGCTCATCACTTCCTAACTAGTTATTCTAAACAGGAAAGCATCAACAAAACTTCCCTTCCGTATAGATCGTCGTGGCATGAACTCAATTCTGCGTTTCCCCACCCCCACTACTGCCCTTTCAAAAAAAATCCTGCTTTGGTGGGCTTCCCCCAAGAACAATGGGGCGTCTGCCTAAGCACCGGCAGTTCATATTGTCGATATGAGTATAATTGCCTCGATAAATAGATAAGAATTCCTTCCTTGAAAGCAGAGCTGGTTACCGGAATTGGGGCTAATTCCGAGTTTCGGCTGGCACTAATTAGGTCTCTCTATGTCAGCCCCTTGACGGGGCAACGGGGGGCTCTCGAAAAGACGATAGAGGCCATCTTGCAATGCCAAGGGAAGCCCACAAACTCCCTATCGTCTTTCCTAGATCTTAAATGTGATCTGGAGCACCCCGAAAAAAGGAAGACCGCTCTCCGTCCATATTTAGAACGGTTAGGGCGGGTTTCTAAGGAATAAAAACCTTCCGTCGATTTATCCACACTTCCATGACTTCTAGAGGAAAGCTAACTGCTTGCTGGCTGGGAGCTGTATGAGCGGTAACGTCCACGTACGGCTCCGTGAGAAGGTGGACGGAAATGGCCTTGTTGTACCTCACTCCCGTCTTCAATGGGGTCTGCTCTTTTTTTTTTAGGAGAGTATGCCAATATGATCTTAATGAGGTGCGGGGCTTTGCATCTGACATTCGTTGGGCTTTCCTCTGCGGGAGCCCGCGTCCCGGCCTTTTTGTGCAATAAACCCCTCCGGCCGAAGACTAGTGATAGGTGGTCCCGCGGAGCTTTCGGAGAAGGGTAGCCTAGTGTGTAAGCACAGCAATGAACCGCGGCGAACCCTCAGACGACCCTTCTAAGATAAGGGGGGAGATCCTCAGTAGTGGTGACCCTTTGACTCTTCCACTGACTTATATATGTACCGAATGCTCATACGGGAAAGTGAACTCCTGGGTCTGGAACCTGGGGGTTGCTCCGAGAAAAAATCCTTTCTTTCTCGTCCACTCCAGGGGGTGCGGACACACCTGCGCGGATTACAGGTGACGGTTACAAGAATGGCGGGGAAGTGAAGAGTACCCGACGACATTCAGGGATGAATGTAGACCCATCGGGCGGGGATAATCATTCCGGTCCTGGGAGAGGTGGCGACACCAGTCTGAGCTGAGGGAAGCCAGCCAATTGAGTCACTGAAACGACCGCAGGAGGCGCACCCTAAGCCCAGCTTCTCGGAGCTGCTATTGCGAAATACGGCTTCCTTAATATCCAAATTTCAACAAGGGGGCTGGGCTGCTCGCCTTCATAGAAAGGCGACCGGGCCTAGATTAGATGTTCGCCTTTTTATAGAATAGAAAGAGAAGGTAAAGGGGGGGTTTGGAGATTCTTGAAAGAATGCATGGCTTCCTCCTATTCCGCTTCAACAGAAGCCCTGAAAATCCTGCTGCTATGGCAGCAAGGGTTATCCATTTCATAGGCGAGGGTGGGGGAGAAGCAAGCCGAACCTCTGATCGACCCGGACACGTCCAAAATTCTCGGCGTCGAGAGAAAGACGAGATTCAGTAAGTAATTCAGTGAGTGCTTTCTTTTATAAGAAGAGCGTCGGCTTGGAAGAAGAAAATGAAATACGAACAACCGCGCTGGTCGTAATAGATCGACTTGAATGCGTCTTCATTCAAGTTCCATTTCAAGGGAGGACGACGTACCATGATACTTTCTGTTTTGTCGAGCCCTGCTTTGGTCTCTGGTTTGATGGTTGTACGTGCTAAAAATCCGGTACATTCCGTTTTGTTTCCCATCCTAGTCTTTTGCGACACTTCTGGTTTACTTATTTTGTTAGGTCTCGACTTCTCCGCTATGATCTTCCCAGTAGTTCATATAGGAGCTATTGCCGTTTCATTCCTATTCGTGGTTATGATGTTCAATATTCAAATAGCGGAGATTCACGAAGAAGTATTGCGCTATTTACCAGTGAGTGGTATTATTGGACTGATCTTTTGGTGGGAAATGTTCTTCATTTTAGATAATGAAACCATTCCATTACTACCAACCCACAGAAATACGACCTCTCTGAGATATACGGTTTATGCCGGAAAGGTACGAAGTTGGACTAATTTGGAAACATTGGGCAATTTGCTTTATACCTACTATTCCGTCTGGTTTTTGGTTTCTAGTCTGATTTTATTAGTAGCTATGATTGGGGCTATAGTACTGACTATGCATAGGACTACAAAGGTGAAAAGACAGGATGTATTCCGACGAAATGCCTTGGATTCTAGGCGGACTATAATAAGTAGGAGGGGAATGACAATTCCAAAGAAAAGGTGCTTCTCCTCCGCAGCGGGGGGATCGTCTGACAATTACAAAGAAACCTTTAAAAGATTTCTTTTAGAATCTGAATATCGGGATTTCCCTGGCCTAAGGGATCATATCGACGAACTTCTGGCATTCCTTGAACCCGGGGAGATCCTATACATGGTACACACGTTCCCCCGGGACTTTCCTATGCTCGGGATCTTGTCACCCCAAGATATCCGAAATATAATTAATCACTCGCGCAAGCCTGGAAACGATTGATTCTAGTAATTTGTTTTTTTTGGTAGGTTTGTATTGTTTCTCGAATTGGTAGGTTTCTTGAAGTAGTTTGGTGTAGGTTTCTCAGAGGAAATAGAGATACCGAGGCCCCTACCTACCTTATGGGTAGGTAGGGGGAAGGAAGAGTGGGTCAGAGGGCTTCCTTCACAGTGCATACCTCTCTTTCTCTTTTGAGTTTTTCTGGCGGACCGGTCGCGCAAGATCTTTGGTCTTCCCCCGGAACCGATGAAAAAGCGGGTCGCTTCTTATAGACTCGCTCAGAATGATTCTTTTATATCTATGGAAAGGGGATGACATTATCGCCATTGATTGAATTCGTACGTCTATCGCTATCCCGGGCCGAGGAGAGGGGGTTTCGGAAGCCGTGCCCTTGTTGGTAAAGGAAGTAGGTTTTGCTTTTGAAGGTAGGTATTTCTGGAAGCAAGGAAAATAAAGAAGGAAGCAGGTACCGGTCTAGGGGTTGCCGAGGATACGGATAGTTGAAAAGATAGGATTGCAAAACTGGAAAGACCCGGAAGCAAGGATAAGAAAACAAGGAAGTTGGTTCTCGGTTGGTTGGCAAGCAAAGGGGGAAAGCTGGTTAAACAAAACTAGGGATAGCTAGCAGGTATTTTCTAAAGGTTCAAAAAGAAGGTATTTCAAAAGGGCTTTGGCAAAGGACCCAACCCTTCTGAATTCGCTGAGCGAGACCTAAGATCGGAATGAACAGCAGTCGAAACCCTGAGCCCATCGTGTCTGCCAGCTATGCAATGGCTCTACTTGAGATTCCGTAGGGAGAGCAGTCGCTAACCTTTCCTTCGGTCAATCACGATAAATTTGCGAATCGAATCCGTTGTCATTAGAGTGATCAACTATATACGCTAATTATTCAAACAGATGCTCTCCGGTGGAAATGAACCACGAGAGACTAAGCCCTGCCGATAGCAGTGGAAGCGTTAGCCACAGAGTGACTTTTTAATTGACACCCACTAGTGGTCAGTTTCTACTTCCAAGTTGACTGGACCAGGTACCACATTTACCATAGGATATGCTTATCTGACGAGGTCCCTCGAGTCATCTCTGCCACTTGGAATTGCTTATGAGCTGTTCTTAAATGCTCTTCTTGGTATGAAATTGCCTACCTTCCTTAAGTCTTGCTTTCCCGAGAGCCCTCATTTCATAAAATTCCACTGGCCAGTTAATTCATTATGCTTATTTTTCAATGAAAGTTGCATCCGAACATGTTTCTCAACACCAAAAAGTAAGGGAGCTAGTAGCTACATTCGGAGATTCACATTATGCCCCGGCTCATGAGAGCTATATTTATAGGAATCGAAATTGCAATGACCACCCACAGCATTGTCCCCAGCCGTTGGTTCAAAACCTTCCTCGTCTCTAGTTTACTCCGGACCCGGCCCTAATCATTATAATTATTATAGAAATACTATCGCTAAAAAGTTTTCGCTTTCCCTTTGCACCACCATTGCCCATTGTGAAAGTTGAAACGCATCGCCTTTAGTGATTATTTGGATCTCAACCCGCTTCAAGAAAGGAAGTGGTAAACAAATGCACTTGAGAGTGAGGGAAGAGAAGCACCACGCGCACCACCAGGGTTAGATTTACATTTTGCTTCGTCTCCCCGACTAGAGTTGTGATTTGAAGAAAGCGCAGGTCCCTCATTAGGAGGTTTGAATAGACATTAGAGCGCCCCGCCATTAATAGAAAGGAAGCGAACTCCTAACGGAGGTGATTCTAAGCCCAATTTCTATTGTTATCAATTTCTTTATCAATGTGCAAGAGCAAAGGCAAACGCATCAGATGCAATGAATTGAGATTCAGTTGGGTGTTCAGCCGTTAATGCACCTAGGACGTGCTTACTAGGAAGATGAGAGACATGCTCGCTAGCCCCAAGTTGGGGTGCACCTAAGTTCTATCATACATAAGGAAATATCTATTGGACCAAGGGATGCCTGCTCAATTCCATTTTATGGTCCGATCTAGCAAAATTATTAACATAGTTCAAATCGGGACGAGGAAAAGAAGGCATAAGCTGACCGAAAATAAGTTCCTTCTTTATTAAGAGTAGTATGATTGGTTGCTCAACTGCCCCTGAAACTTAAAGGAAGAGAAGGGCGAAGCATATACCAGTGTTTTGCCAACGGCACGAAGCGAATCTTGAGCCTAGATTGATATTCACAAGAACTACTACGTACGGTATTCACAAGAACAATAAGTTGAGAGGAGGAGCAATAAAACTGGACGAAAGCAGTGGGAAGAAAGCGATGCCCGGGCGATGGTAGTTAGAAAAGCTCGACTCCTTTGGATTCCGGACAAGTACGTACTTCATACGAAGAAATGGTAGTCGGACTCCTCAGGTTTTCTCCACAGTAGGAGTCAGCATAATCCTAAAGTTTTAGATTGAAATATTCGATTTATGTCGATATGAAATACCACCTTGGCGTGCTCAAGCATAACCATACCATTCTAGTGAAAAAACAGCCCTTCTATTTGGAGAGCAAGCAACCGAGTCCGTTCTAGGATCAAAACAGGGTAGTTCACGTCTCTCGAGATCGGAGGAATCCAACTGATGATACTGGTGCGGTACTCCGATGCCCTAACCTAAGAGAAATAGTACTTTTCATAAAAGGGGAGTTCTGCGTGTTGAGCTTAGCGTGTTGCGAGCTCGGCCACCACATGTATCTGACTTTTCTGCGCCGTTGGCATGTATGAACTCGTTATTGGCTTTCTATAAAAGAAAGTAGGACCGATCTCTACTAAAAAGTATGCTAGCTTTTCGATGAACTCTCGTGGTTCGATTTCTAGTTTTTCGAATTTCTTCTTTGGCCGAATGTGAAAGATTACCCAGAGGGGGGAATTAGTTGCAGGTTATCAAACCGAATATTCCGATATCAAATATGGTTTCTTTTTTCTTGTTTCTTACTTATCCTTATTAGTTTCCTCTTTATTTGTAACAGTTCTTTAGGTGGAATTTCTCTATTCCCTACATATCCACGATTCTCCCAGTGTAGGAATCACACTAGTTATCTTGACCTTGATTCGGTCAAGCAGTTTTTCCTTACTATACTCCAGTACGAACAGGAAAAGAATCTGTGTACTCAACGGTGCATTAGTAATTATCTGGGATTTCTTTTGCTCTTTAAAGCAAAACGGTGTCTTGACTCTCAAGAATAGTGCGTGTTAATATCCATGTAGATAAAGATAGAGATAGCAACGAACTGGATGCATAGTAAAACTCAAAACTTGTGACTTGTTCTCGTAGGCTAACTAACCAAATCACACGAGACCGGATAAACACCGCGCCCCCGCCGCGTCTATCTATATAAGCTAATCCCTCGACCTCAACCGACTCCCAAATCTCAATTGCTTTGGCTCTCTCTCTCCCTCCCTTTCGCCGCGTGCGCCGTCCAATCCAAACCAATCCCAAATCCCAACTCGTGTGTTCCCCCACCCGCTCGCGGCGAGCAAGATGATTTCGGCCCGCAACGTCGTCGGCAATGTCATCTCCTTCGGCCTCTTCCTCTCCCCTGTGTAAGCCGCCGCCGCCATCCCCCTCGTCCGCTTGTCTAGTCTACTCTCTATGGAAGGTGGTTGGTAATTAGGGTTTGATTCTTATGAGGGGGCGCTTGCTTTTTGCTTGTACATGTGCAGGCCGACGTTCTGGCGGATCATCAAGAACAAGGACGTGGAGGAGTTCAAGTCGGACCCGTACCTAGCGACGCTACTCAACTGCATGCTCTGGGTGTTCTACGGCATCCTCTGCGTCATATTCGGCTCGGCAATGTACGCCTCCCCACTCACCATCATGGTACGTATACACATACCCATCGATCCATCACGCGAGATAATCCACGTGCATAGATGTCTTTTTAGATCTATATTGGTAGATGTTAGTGATATTGTTGGGGAATAGGCGTGCGTTCCCCTGTTAGTTCGGTTGGTGGCGGCGGTGATGTTGTTGGTGTTGTGTGGATGAGGGTTTCATAGGTTAAGTTGTCGTGCATGGTCACTTACTGCTGGGTCAGTGTTCAGCTTCATCTTCACCTAGGGGATGCAAGTTTCAGGTGTGCCAGATTTTGAATCATGTGTTCTTGGATGGAGATAGTACATGTGTCCCTGTACCAGTCTGTGCTTTTTGTGATCTTCCCTTGCCAACTCTGTGAGATGATCACGTTGAAACGGAAAAGGGATCCTGTATGTCGGTTTCTTCTCGTGGGTCATGTGGTCCAGGTGTAGAGTTCACCAATATTACCTGCTGAATTGATTTACATTTTACATAGAACATAGAATCAATCTTGTTAATTACGTATATATTTTTGGAACGCTCGAGCTGTTGCATCCTGTGCTTGGAATTAATGAATATATATTTTTGCGGGGAGGAATTCATGTGTATTGTGGGTTGCGTGCAGGGTAAAGTGATCAAGACCAAGAGCGTCGAGTACATGCCCTTCTTCCTTAAGCTGGTGAGCTTCCTCAACGGCGTCTGCTGGACGTCCTACGCTCTCCAAAAATTCGACCTCCGCGTCACGGTCAGTAATATCTCCATCTTCAGGTTCTCTTATATAACTTGAGAGTGTCTCTCTAACCGTGCCGGCTCTTGTCTTCGTTCGTGCACTGCAGATCCACAATGGCCTCGGTGCGCTGTTCGGCCTCGTCCTGTACGCCTGCTACTACAAGTCGACCCCCAAGAAGGAGAAGCTCAAATTGGATTGAAGGCCCGCCCGAAGAATAGGGAATAAATAATCACTATGTCTGTTAAGAACATTGCTTGTTTCCGTTTTCGTAATGCACTTTTCATACCTCGAAAGTTCTATTCCGGATTGCCTTTGAATCAACAAGTCGTTTTATCAAGAATTGCAATTTCTACGGAAATAGAGGCTATCTATAATGATGAATGGAAGAACCGAGCTGCGTTCATCACACATCACAATCTCGATCTGAAACAGACACAACATGTTTCATTCCTTTCGTCTGGCGGCGAATCCTGGTTATTTCTATTCATTCAATGCACAGGAGTGTAAGGTCATACTTTTTGTCTTCTCTTGTTGAAGGATTGTTTCACTCATTTGGCTCATGATCCATTCACTTTACTAGCAGTTCTTGACGGGTTTCAACGTCCTATCCACCGAAGCTACAATCCCTACTTGAGCTCAGTAACCTAATAGGAATGGCTAACATTCTAGTAGTGCTCTACCCATGGAAATGCAAAGTCTTTAGTAGAAAGAGGAGCTGAAAGAACTCTTATTAGGCTTGCTTGTGATTCAGAACCAGCATGGAAAGAGTTTTCAAAATAGTAAGTAAGATGCCGGGATAAGAACAGTGTGATTTCAGCCTACTTCTACTTGAAAAGCTTCTTCGTCGACAAATTCTTATACCCCCGTTGTCCAGAACGAAGGGAAGTCGAAATCTCTTTCCCACATTAGCGAATTGCTCCGTTGAAAGCTTTCTTTGCCCCGCCAAAGGGCATTAGTCATCCTTGGTCTTCGTTCAGGCAAGTCTAATCACACAAGATCAAAAGAAGTGATTTAATTAGTAAAAGAAATCGATAACTGCTTGGACTCAACTCCTTTCAAGAGGTGTACACCTTTGGCCTCACTCAAGGTAATGGGTGACCAAACCTAACGAGTCTAAACAAATAGGATCTTATTGTGTGACAAAAACAGAGATTGGGAATGCTTGGCAGGTATTTGAGTGGCCAACCAGTAAATTAGGGAAATCAAACACATAAAGAAGTTTTCTTTCCAAGCCTGGTAACACCACACTTAAGTAAGTCGATTCAGATTAGCCAACAAGCGAATCCATTAACTCAGTCAACTCTTTCTGGTAAAAGTGCTCATCACTACGACATTATATAATATAGTAAATTACAGACAACACTCAATGCTAATGAGTGGATCAAGTCATTTACTAGTCAATGAACTGACTAAACCCTGTCTGTTCTGGGAATTGACCCACTTAACTATACTCTTAGGGCAAGCCGCCCTGTGGTAATTAACTCCGTAAAATCTGTATCAGTCTTGAGGCAACCCATTCATGCGATTCAATCCTCTGCTCTGATTCTATTAAAAAGGAAACACTCCACTAAGTCGTACACACTCCCCAATAAGTCTGGTAATTAATTCGTTCAAATCAATGCTCGGTGCAGCAGGTAATGTAACTTAATCAATCGCAAGCGGCAAAAGAACTCAAACTCAATCCACAATCCGTCTCGCACGTCTGGGAAAGAAGAGCAGGCTGTTAGGCAAGCCGGCTTTAATACAACCTCTAGGGAAGCCAGGAAAGTTGGTATATACTTAGTACCAAACTTTTGAAACAGTTTGAATTCTCCAATAAGGAAGAAATGAAAAAGCTAGGCCGAAGGATGAGATGGCATTTCAAGAGAATAGTCGATCAGTATGGCAGGAAGAGGTCTCTTTGTCAAATCCTCTATCATCTAAAGCTGGGTCAGAAACTTCCTTTAGGAGCAGAAGAATTTGCAGGCCGTAGGACAAAGCTTCCATTCTCGAAGAAACTAGCCAAGTTTGAAAACACTTAAGAGGGC